ATATCTTCTAGTGTCGAGGGAATTGCATGTATAGAGATTCAAAAAAGAATCGACTTGATTCAAGTCATAATCTATATGGGATTCCCAAAGTTATTAATAGAACATCAAAAAATCGAAGAATTACAGATAAATATACAAAAAGAACTTAATTCTGTGAACCGTAAACTCAATATTGCTATTACAAGAATTGCAAATCCTTATGGACACCCTAATATTCTTGCAGAATTTATAGCCGGACAATTAAAAAATAGAGTGTCATTCCGCAAAGCAATGAAAAAAGCTATTGAATTAACCGAACAAGCAGGTACAAAAGGAATTCAAATACAAATTGCAGGGCGTATCGACGGAAAAGAAATTGCACGTGTCGAATGGATCAGAGAAGGTAGGGTACCTCTACAAACCATTAGGGCTAAAATTGATTACTGTTCCTATACAGTTCGAACTATCTATGGGGCTTTAGGTATCAAAATTTGGATATTTGTAGACGAGTAATAATAAAACCTTTACTTAAACTTATCTTTAGGTCTATCAGTTAATAGAACAAAAAAGATTCTTTCATTCTTTTTTGTCTGTTAAATCAAAACAAAAACAAATAATTCTATAAGGTTGAATAAAGATTCCATTAATTATTTGATTCGATATAATTATAATTGCTATGCTTAGTGTGTGACTCGTTAATTTTTTTAGGGTTCGATTCAAAAAAAAAAAAGACCAGCCCATAGTATGAACTAATAACCAACTCATCGTTTCGCATTATCTGGATATAAAGAAACAGTCGAGATATGATATATTGGTCATATCATTGTAGCAACTGAAATCTTTTTTAGATAAAAAAAAGAAAAACCAATTTTATTCTGAGTTGCGAAAGAATAAAAGGAAAGTATATAGATAAATGGAAGGGTGAGAGAAAGAGAGAAAAAAAAAATCTATGATATAGAATTCCAATATGTAAGGTCGATGATTCATCTCATAAAGGGAAATGTAATAAAGCATTAATACTAATTGATCCCTAATTAAACAAAATAAGATCGTTCTTATAGACTTATAAGATCTTATAGACTTATAGAATAGAACAAAAAAATCAAGAGCCCCGAGTCAATAAAGACTGAGAGTATTGACTCAAGAACAAATTTCATTTAGGGGCTCCGTTGTAGAATCCAGACCTAACCATTAATCGCGAAGCGATGGGAACGACAGAACCCCTGATTGCATAAGATTCTATTGAAAACGAATCCTAATGGTTCATTGGGTAGGATGGCGGAATGAACTAGGAACTCATTTATTCTGAAAAATCGTGTCATGAATTAATCCTAAAATAAAAGTAATGCCATGCACTAATCCGATAAACTGAATATTAAATAAAGTAAATATTCGCCCGCGAAAATCTTTCTTTTTTGGATTTCAAAATTGTAGTCGATCCAATATCTAATATTATAATATAAAAGCAAAACAAACTACAGATTCGTTATAACCTTATAATAAAAATAAAACAAAATCTTATTTTTTATAATTATCAATCGAATGTATGTTTAGTTATATCTAAAAAAAAAAGATATATCAATTTCTAATAAATTATCAAAGACTCTCATGATTCAATATATTATTTAATTTATTAAATACATGTATATTATTTTATAATCGTTAATCGTTTCATTCGTGAGGAGCTGGATGAGAAGAAAATCTCATGTCCAGTTCTGTAGTAGAGATGGAAGTAATAAATAACCATCAACTATAACCCCAAAAGAACCCGATTCCGTAAACACCATAGAGGAAGAATGAAAGGAATATCTTATCGAGGTAATCGTATTTGCTTCGGTAGATATGCCCTTCAAGCGCTTGAACCTGCTTGGATCACATCTAGACAAATAGAAGCAGGACGACGAGCAATGACACGAAACGCACGCCGCGGCGGAAAAATATGGGTACGTATATTTCCAGACAAACCAGTTACAGTAAGACCTACAGAAACACGTATGGGTTCAGGAAAAGGATCTCCCGAATATTGGGTAGCTGTCGTTAAACCAGGTAGAATACTTTATGAAATGAGCGGAGTACCAGAAAATATAGCCAGAAAGGCTATTTCAATAGCGGCATCCAAAATGCCTATACGAACTCAATTCATTATTTCAGGATAGGAATGTAGAACCAAAAGAAAGAGGTTTTTCGGATGAAAAAAACCAATTGCAGGTTTCTTTATTTTGTTTTGAATAAACAATATTTCTTTTTTTTTACTGAGCCCTTTGCTTTGCCCTTGCATTGAAAAAACAGATAAAAAACGATATGATTCAACCTCAAACCCATTTGAATGTAGCGGATAACAGCGGAGCCAGAAAATTGATGTGTATTCGAATCATAGGAGCTAGTAATCGACGATATGCTAAGATCGGTGACGTTGTTGTTGCTGTAATCAAGGAAGCAATACCAAATACACCGCTAGAAAGATCAGAAGTGATCAGAGCCGTAATTGTACGTACTTGTAAAGAACTAAAACGCGACAATGGTATGATAATACGATATGATGACAATGCTGCGGTTGTTATTGATCAAGAAGGAAATCCAAAAGGAACTCGAATTTTTGGCGCAATCGCCCGGGAATTAAGACAATTAAATTTCACTAAAATAGTTTCGTTAGCACCCGAAGTATTATAAGATGAGACCATAATAGAGCTTATAGTATTTGAATGAAATTGATTAATTTAGTAGATTGTTTGTGGTTCACGTATATGCCTTTAATATTTCATAAATATTTAATAATTCAGAAAAAAAAGAGCATGTTGATTATATCAATTAGATCAAAATTCGAGGACAACAAAAATCTTAGTTTCTTATGAGTAAAGACACTATTGCTAACATACTAACTTCTATACGAAATGCTGACATGAATAAAAAAAGAACAGTTCGAATACCATATACTAACATCACTGAAAACATTCTTAAAATCCTTTTACGAGAAGGTTTTATTGAAAACATGAGGAAACATCAGGAAAGCAACAATCTTTTTTTGGTTTTAACCCTACGACATAGAAGGAAAAGGAATAGGAAAGGACCAGATAAAACTGTTTTAAATTTAAAACAGATCAGTCGACCCGGTCTACGAATCTATTATAATTATCAACGAATCCCAAGAATTTTAGGAGGGATGGGGATTGTAATTCTTTCTACTTCTCGAGGTATAATGACAGACAAAGAAGCTCGACTAGAAAGAATCGGTGGAGAAATTTTGTGCTATATATGGTAATCTTTTATGATATACGAATTATATTATAGAACTTTTGTATGTGTGAAAAAAGGGTAGGTTTCTAATATTATGCCTCACACATTAGTTGATACCTCAAGTGAAAGAACAAAAAAAGACTCATTAAGGTTTAATTTCTAAATCACTTCCCAATGGTATTAGTGATTAGGTGATTTTATAAATTTCAACATTCATTTCATGGAGATACAATTCAAAATTCAAAATTTCAAGAAACTTATTTTCTTCCAATAAAGAGATTCAGAATTAAGTTAAGGAATGACAAATATGAAAATAAGAGCCTCCGTCCGTAAAATTTGTGAAAAATGTCGACTGATCCGTAGGCGAGGACGAATTATAGTAATTTGTTCCAACCCAAAACATAAACAAAGACAAGGATAGAGAATCTTTAGAAAAAAGGGGGGAAGGGAACTCCATAAATCTAAAGGACCCAATGTTCAAATAAATAAAAATAAATAAAAGCTCTGTTTTGATGTCAAATGGATATATCCATATATCTCTGGCTTAGATTTATGAGATGGCAAAACCTATACCAAGAATTGGTTCACGTAAGAATAGACATATGAGTTCACGTAAAAATGCCCGTAGAATACCAAAGGGAGTTATTCATGTTCAAGCAAGTTTCAACAATACTATTGTGACTGTTACAGATGTACGGGGGCGGGTAATTTCTTGGTCCTCCGCCGGTACTTGTGGATTCAAGGGTGCAAGAAGAGGGACACCTTTTGCCGCTCAAACCGTAGCAGGAAATGCTATTCGGGCAGTAATGGATCAAGGTATGCAACGAGCAGAAGTCATGATAAAGGGCCCCGGTCTCGGAAGAGATGCGGCATTAAGGGCTATTCGTAGAAGTGGTATACTATTAAGTTTCATACGAGACGTAACCCCTATGCCACATAATGGATGCAGGCCCCCTAAAAAAAGACGTGTGTAAAACTAAACATTGAAAATATTTCAAGAGAAATAAATAATTCAATGACTTGATCAAATAATATTACTATGGTTCAAGAGAAAGTAACAGTATCTACTCGGCCACTACAGTGGAAATGTGTTGAATCAAGAGCAGACAGTAAACGTCTTTATTATGGACGCTTTATTCTGGCTCCACTTATGAGAGGACAAGCCGATACAATAGGCATTGCGATGAGAAGAGCTTTGCTTGGAGAAATAGAAGGAACATGTATCACACGCGTAAAATTCGAGAAACTACCACATGAATATTCTACCATAATCGGTATTCAAGAATCCGTACATGAAATTTTAATGAATTTGAAAGAAATTGTATTGAGAAGTAATCTATATGGAACTCGTGATGCGTCTATTTGTGTCAAGGGTCCCCGATATGTAACTGCTCAAGATATCATCTTACCACCTTCCGTGGAAATCGTTGATAATACACAGCATATAGCTAACCTAACAGAACCAATAACTTTGTGTATTGAATTACAAATCAAGAGGGATCGCGGATATCGTATAAAAACACCAAATAACTTTCAAAATGGAAGTTATCCTATAGATGCTGTATTCATGCCTGTTCGAAATGCAAATCATAGTATTCATTCTTATGTGAATGGAAATGAAAACCAAGAAATACTTTTTCTCGAAATATGGACAAATGGAAGTTTAACTCCTAAAGAAGCACTTCATGAGGCCTCCCGAAATTTGATTGATTTATTTATTCCCTTTTTCCATGCAGAAGAACATTTAGAAAACAATCAACACAAAGGTACTTTACCCCTTTTTAATT